TGTTTCTTTTTAAGAACCAAAAAGATTTGTGCCAAAACAACCGATCCTAAGAAGAACAAAAGGCCTTGGACACGTAATGGATCTTGAAGTACTATTTCCGCATCCCCCTGACCAAATCCACCCACATTAGGATTACTCGTTAATGGTTGATCGAGTTTAATGGATTCGCCCTCTGAAACAAGAAGTTCTAGGCCTCGAGGGATAATATCAATCACTTCGCGTCCATTCGATGCATCCACTATGGTTATTTCGTATCCCCCTTTTTCTTTTCGTAAAATTTTGCTTATTATCCCTCCTGCCGTAGCATTATAAACTGTATTGTTACTTTTGCTACCATCAGGATAAATCTGACCCCTTCCCCTGTTTCCACCTATGTATATAGGATATTTTAAGAAGTGAACATCTTTATTAGTAGCAGGGTCTGGGGCAAGAATAGGAAAGGTTATTTCACTATATTTTTGACCAGGAACAGGACCTATCACAAGAATATTTTTTTTATTGGGGCGATAATTCTGAAAAGACAGATTTCCTATCTTTTCTTTCATCTCGGGTGAAATACGATCGGGGGGGGCTAATTCAAACCCCTCCGGTAAAATAAGAACAGCTCCCACATTCAAAGCTCCTTTTTTACCATTAGCTAGAACTTGTTTTAGTTGCATATCATAAGGAATTTTAACAACTGCTTCAAATACAGTATCAGGAAGTACCGTTTGTGGAACCTCAATATCCACGGGCTTATTAGCTAAATGGCAATTGGCACATACAATACGCCCAGTTGCCTCTCGTGGATTTTCATAATTCTGCTGGGCAAAAATTGGATATGCACTTGAAATGGATGCCCAAGTTATTATATATATCATGAGTGAGACAGATATGGAGCGAGTAATCTCTTCCCTTATCCAAGAAAAGGTATTTCTAGTTTGCATGGTCCAATCATTTATCCCGAAAATTTCTACAATAAAGTTAGGTAGGTCGATAATATACTTCCCTAGCCACAATTCTGCTATTTACATTTACTGAAAAAAATCCAATTTTTTTTGTTGAAATATACAAGGAATCCCTCATGGGTAAAAAGAGTAAAGTAAATACGACTTTGATTTGATTATGATGTATAAGGTACGAAAGATTCAAATTCGATCAGTGAATTATTTTTTAGTCATTTATTGCATGATAAATCACTACAAGTGACGGAGATACACGATTTAAATAACGAAAGATCCAATATTTAAAAATTGTATCAAGAATGACTGGAAAGGTAGAAACTAGACCAGATAAAATTTGCTCATAATGAGCAAACCCAAAATCTTTGTAAATATAACCAATCATTAGTTCCCAACCGTGAGGCGAATGGAATCCGATACATAAATCAGTTAATAAAAGAATCGAAAAAGCTTTAATTGTATCACTTAAATTATATAGGAATTCTTGAACCCAAGAATTCAGAATAAAAAGCTTTTCCTTACCCCAAAAGGAATAACCACTTAGAATAACGAAAGATATTAGATTTGTCGAGAAGTGCAAGATTGTATGGATACGATACTCATTGTGTATCTTGATGAATTGGATCGTTTCTTTGTGGATTCCTAGACGAAATTGTTGTAAATCGGTTTCTGGGTATTCCTTTATCATTTCATCGAGCTGGAATAGTTCCTCTAATTGTATGAATTTTTCTAGAACACTTTTTTCTTGAATATCATTCAAAAAAGTTTCGCATTGTCTAGTATTCCACCAATTAGTAATCCAAGTTTTCAAACTTTTATTACAGCAGAGAGAGATCAACCAGGGCAAAAAGACTATAGATGTAAAATAAAAAAAAGGAATGAATACTTTCTTTTTTGCCATTTTGAATCTGTGAATTGTTAATGAACCTACCTCATTTGTTGATTCTATTAGATCTAATATTTCTATCGAGCATGAGTTTCCATTCTAATTCGAATAGAATGTAGTGAGCCTATGAATCCATTTTCTCTTTTTCTGTTGATTCAATACTGAGTCTTTGCTTTGAATCTAGAAAGAATACAGAAATAGACTCAGAATACATTGAATCAAGAAAAAATTGGGTTTCCAGGATGTTATTCCCCCTTTTTTCGATCAATACTAATTTCGAGACGAAGAAACTCCTTTTCTTTTCTATCAAATATATCAAAAAAACGAGCATAAAAGAATAGATGAATATTCAATTGACAAAAAAAAAGAAAGAAATTCTTTAGTTTTTTCTTCCTACTGCCAAAGCATTTAGTCTTTTAAAATTCATTCATTTCAAAATACTTCAATTGGTACACGCAAGAAGTAAGCCAATTCAGCAGCTTTTTGCTCAATTTCTCGTGTAGTAAAATTCTCATCAGTACGAATTAAAGGAATAGCCCCTTGACCTCGAATTTCCATATAAAGGACACGCCGAGCAGAAACACCCTCTTTAACTTCTATTCTGATGGACTGAATATCTTTCATAAAGAATCGTAAAAAGATGCGACGACTTTTTCCAGGAAATCCCCAACGAAAAATACGCACTATTCCTTCTTTTCGGTCGAAAAGATCATAACCACTACCCACATTCCACAAAATAGTGCACCACAAATAGCAACTAATAAAGAGACCTGCGATCCCATAGAAAGACATCACAATCCCTTGTGGAAAAAAAATGATTTGCTGAGACGGAAATAACGATATAACATTTCTACCAAGATAACTGGAAGTTCCAACCAATAAGAATCCTAATGAACCTAAAAATAGGATAAAGGCCCAGCAGAAATTACTTGTTTTTCGAGACCCCGTTATAAATTCTATCCATATCGATTCTGATCGCCAACTCATATATATTAGATCCAGTTATACAATTTTTTGGAATTGAGAAAATATGACTTTCCTTTTTTTGTTTTCAAAGTAACTCTCATCAACTATTTTGTTGTGAACCTTTACCTTAGGAGTAATTCATAGAATTTTTGATATCTAAAATAATAACATCTCCTTCCTTTATATGATCCCCTATAGCTATATACATACAAATAAATAGATTGACTTGAATTTCATACATCGGCCCGATGATGATCCATTTTTCAAAAGAGCGCAAATTTTTTTACGTTTACACATGCATAAGAGCTTTTTTTATTTATGTTTGTAGGAATCTATGTGTTATACAATATTCTACCAAATGGGTCTTATCGAATCGAAGTTTATAAAATAAAAAAGGGAGTGATACGATTAGGTCTCAGCCGATCTAAAAAATCTTATTTTTTTGAATATGAAGAAATAAAGAAGCCATTGCAATTGCCGGAAAGACTAGGCCTACTAAAGGCACAAAAATAGAGGGTAAGTTATTGAAAGTTGTCATAAAATGGATACCTCAATTTAATATTTGTACCTGTTATTGTTATATTCTTAATTCTAAAGATATCTTATAATATCTTGTATTTTTATTATTTCTATTAATTATATTATATAATTATACTAAGTATCTTTAAGTAAATATATATCTAATACTAATATACAACCTAATAGAAATATATAGAATAGAACCTAATAGAAATATATAGAATAGAACCTAATAGAAATAGAATAAAAAAATAGGTACAACAAACGCCAAACTAAATAAATGGACTTATTCATCTTTCAAAATAAAATAGATGTATCATAATCCCCTTGTTAGATTTATTATTCTTTTTGTCTTATAATAGTCATTAATAAAGAAAAAATTTTATTCCATTACAAACTTCTAAAAAATTGATTAGAATCTGATCCAACAACAGGGAATTTTCGGGAAATGCAAAAAGATGGAAGACTCTCTATAGATCTGTATATATCTCTATTTGAATTATCTATACATATGTAAGCAAGGGAGGAAAATGAACTTTTTTTATTTGTCTAGTCTAATTTGAACTTCCCCAAAGCAAAAATTCACTTTTTATCTTGTTGATAGAGGTTTACTGAGTAGTAAACAAGAATATCGATAAAAAAAAAGATTCGAAAGAAAAATGAATTTTTCAGGGTTTTCGTTTAATTCTGATAAACTAACCGTTCTATTTGATTTCATTTTTGTTCAAAGGAAAAAAAGCATGGAGCTGAAATAACTCGCTCAGAACACCTTTTAAAAGATTACGTGGTACAATTGCATCCAATAAGCCCTTACGTAATAAAGATTCAGCCGCTTGTGAACCTTCAGGCACGGCTTTTTTCAATGTTTGTTCAATTACTCTTTTTCCCGCAAATGCAATATAGGCATAGGGTTCGGCAATAATGATATCCCCCAACATACCAAAACTAGCTGTCACCCCACCGGTTGTAGGAGATGTAAGAATTGATATATAGAATAACTTTTTACTTGATTGATAATCACATAAAACCGAAGAAATTTTAGCCATTTGCATCAAACTTAAACTCCCTTCTTGCATTCGTGCTCCTCCGGAAGAACACACTAAAATAAGAGGTAAACATTGATTGGTAGCATACTCGATCAAACGAGTTATTTTTTCGCCTACTACGGATCCCATACTACCCCCCATAAACTGAAAATCCATAACCCCAAGGGCTACCGGAATACCGTTTAGTTGACCTGTACCTGTTTGAACAGCGTCAGTCAATCCTGTAGTTTTTTGAGCAGAGTCAATACGATTTTTATAAGGTTCCTCCTTCGAATGAAATTTAATGGGATCCGCAGAGACCATGTCTTCATCCATAGGATTCCAAGTACCCGGATCAATCGAAAGCTCGATTCTCTCTGAACTACTCATTTTCAAATAATGTCCACATTGTTCACAAACATTCATTTTGACTTTCTTATACATTAATCCATAACAATTGTCGCATTGAATCCACAATTTATTGTAGTTTTTAGTTATATCGAAATCCTTAGAACTTATTAAATTACTACGATTCCTATTAGTTCTTATCTTGTAATTTTTGCTTTCACGAATCTTTCCACTTTCACTACAAATGAAATTATAAATGTAACTTTCATTGGAATTTTTACTATCGCTTAAAAAGTTACTATCAATACAGATGTG